AAAAAAAAAAGAAGACTAAGACTTTATTTTCATGAAAAAGCCCTTTATCGGATTTGAACCGATGACTTACGCCTTACCATGGCGTTACTCTACCACTGAGTTAAAAGGGCCCTATTCCATTCATGAATTAGCCATTTTCTATTATGAGTCTACTACATATATACATATATGCAGTAGACTCATAATGGACAAAAAATTTTTATTTACCTAGAAAGTGGGTAAAATTTTTCTCGTTTTTGCATTTTCTGGCTTAGTGCGAGATAGTGATAGACATATTATATTGCATCTCAACGATAAACGAAGCAATGAGTGAAAATGGAAGAAAATAAATTAAATGAAACTAAATGGGGTTTTACCTCCCCTACCCCTTTTTTCTGTCCGGCTAACCATTGCCTGAACTGAAGGAATCCTATACTTCCTTTCGTTATATCGAATAGTATGGGATGCTTCATTCATGAAGCATCAACCCCCAAAAAAATGTTATGATTCTATAGAATCATAACATAGAAAGACTCTTCGGATCTAGCCATACCATTAGATTATATTGACAATTCCAAAAAACTGTTCATACTATCATCATAGTATGATGACGGTCGGGCGGATCTGCCCCCATCGTCTAGTGGTTTAGGACATCTCTCTTTCAAGGAGGCAACGGGGATTCGACTTCCCCTGGGGGTAGGGTACTACAAAAGGAAGTTGATCATGGATTATCAATAAGCCTAGAATGAATTCTTCCTGGGTCGATGCCCGAGCGGTTAATGGGGACGGACTGTAAATTCGTTGGCGACATGTCTACGCTGGTTCAAATCCAGCTCGGCCCAAAAAATCACCGCTCCATGAGTATAATATAACCAATTTGTCCTACAGAAAAGAAATGCTTGATCTGTAGAAATGAAGGAAAAGGGTCAATTTTTTTGCTCTATTTATATTTTTTTCTCATCTCATTGAAAGGTTGATTATCCACTTTTAACAATAAAAAAAAGAATCACTAGTTACTAATAATCCGCGGCACTCTCGCTAAAGCCCGTGTTTATGTGGATATGATATCACTATATCATTCGTGTATCTGTTACGTTACAACATGACAATTCTTATGAAACCATAAGAATATGTATGCTATACACCTTGCTGGGATTGTAGTTCAATTGGTCAGAGCACCGCCCTGTCAAGGCGGAAGCTGCGGGTTCGAGCCCCGTCAGTCCCGAACTAGGATCCGATGAATTTCTCAATTCATTTCTCTATTTTTCGCGAAAGGGAAGAGGGGGAGCCGAATCGAATCCCCGGTGCGGGGAGGGGAATTTTTTTTCTTTTGTTTCGCATTTATCTGATGATAAATATGGGAATTTCCATTTCTTTTCCTAGTTCTTTCCCTAGTACTGATTGATAAGGGAGAGACATATGTCGATTGGTACAATCGGTAGTATTGCTATATTCAGTATTTTTTGTTCGAATATTTTATTTTTTATACTTAATCCTTTCTTTTTCCATCTCACTTATACTGTTTGTATCTGTGTATGACCCAGACAATACCAGTCATATGATACCTCATAATTTTATGTACATAATTCTATGTATATGTATGTATTAAGTAGGGAAGTTGTATAAGGAAGATAGCTAATAGGTTATAGAAAAGAAAAAGTGGAAAAAGGGTATGAAAATCTAATGATTGATGTGTATTTCTGATCAAATCAAAAATGATATTTTTGATTTAGTATGATAAAAGATCTTTCCTTTCTATGTTATACTACTACTATATTATTGAATTTTCGACGATGAATTGATTTGATAGATCAGAAATTGTTATTCATAATATTGATCTGATTCAGTATCATCGGGATGCAATTCATCCCGTTGAATTTGCAGGAGTCAAATTTATCATCTCTATGGGATTAGATCCCGAGTTATTGCGAAACAAAAGAAGATTAGATTATGGAAGTCAATATTCTCGCACTTATTGCTACTGCACTGTTCATTCTAGTTCCTACTGCTTTTTTACTTATCATCTATGTAAAAACAGTCAGCCAAAATGATTAATTTGAATGAAACTTGAATTATTATTAGTTCTTATCGATGATTCAAGAAATGAAAGAAAGGGATTCAAACTCTAAATCTTAAATGAAATGATTAGGCTGGAATCAGAAGTATCGTAGTAAGTATCTAAGCTGGTGTGGTAGAAAGAACTATATATATAGTTCTTTCTACCACACCAGCTATAGTATTGTTTTTATTATTATTATATATAGATCAAATTACAATATGTATGTACATATATTAGATGTACATATAGATAGCACTTTATTTCTTTTAGTTTGATTTCCCATCTCAAGAAGTCATTGATTGAACAATTAACGGATGATCCGCGGAGTTAAGTTATACAGTAACTTCTTCGGATTTGTAAAAGGAGTAGAGCAGACCCTGTCCATTTTTCATGCTTAAACATGAGATGAATCAAAAAAAGCATAAAAACTTTTCTAGTAGTCTAAAACAAATGTGAAATGTGTGATATGTGGATCGCTCAACAGAAGAAAGATCTCATTTTCTTATGTGTCGGATCTCTTTGGCCAATCACTAATCGCTTCGTTTCCGATAGAAAGAAAATATGTATTGTCGTAATAGCAGAACGACTTTCTTTTAGAAAGGTAAAAGAAAAAGGGAAATAAATAAAGAAAAAAAAATAGTATTAGTTTTTCTTATTGTAATATCCATAATTATGATAAGAGCTGATTCACTAAAATAGAATATTTAGGAAAAATTAGGTTGGAAAAAATCGCCTATCATGCGTAGATTTGAGTTTCGAAATACAATTATGGTAATCATTCATTACTGTATTCCAGTACAATTTGGAAGACATTTTTCTTTTTTTAGGGCTTCGCAAAATGATCAATAAAGAATTGATACGGTTCGATTGAGCAATTAGTAGTGCCCAGCCCTAGAGTCCACTCCTTCCCCATACTACAAGTGAAAGGGAAAATGTAAAGACTACCATTAAAGCAGCCCAAGCAAGACTTACTATATCCATGTGAATTATGTCCCCTATTTCTATGAAGGAATTATTCTATTATTGATTAATAATCATAGCGGAATCAATGGCGCAGAGTCAAAATGGGTAAGACTATTTATTGATGAACCAATTCAATGAATACACTCGTAACAAGTTTCTATATTTTAGGGTTTCTGGTAAAATCAGGAAGCATTTAGTACAAATACGATGATACACACGCCTTTTCCTTGGAAATATCAAAGGAATGCTTCTATATGGAGCATGTAAGAATAGTAAGACCTATTGTTTGTTTTGATATTAATGCCTTTCCTTACTAAGCAAAAAGCATAAAAATATACCATCACGATAGATAACTATCTATCAGATACCTCTATATTCCTATTTGATCTAAGCTTACTGTCTTTCTTTCTGTGAAAGAATCCGGAGAACTCACCACCTCTATTAATTAATACATTCTTTTTTTTTTCAACTTTACCCTTTACTCTTTTAATACCAGACGGAGTCACGAGACACTACTTTGAATAAGGGTAATTTAAGAGATCTTGTTATTATAGTCTTTCGTATAATCTCTTCTTCAATTCTAGTAGCAAAAACAGAGTGTCCCTTAGGAACCTTTGGATACCGAGATTTCCGACCTTAGTTCTGAATCCCGGAATTGACTCTCACCATTTATTTGATTTTTCAATTGAATCAAATAAATGGTGAGAGTCAATCATTAAAGTAATAAGTGAGAGTTGCTTCATTCCTATTGATACCGATTTGGGCTACACCTCAATTTCGAGAAAAAAAAATTACAGTCTTTTATAAAACCTACGCCATGGGTTATCAAAATCGAGTATTGACACGCCCACTTAGTCCTTTGCCTCTGCTTCTTGCTCCGCAAGAATTCGTCGAATTAGATCGGCAAGATAGGAAAGAAATAAAAAATCTTTTGTTGATCAGGCGACACCCGGATTTGAACTGGGGATAAAGGATTTGCAGTCCCCCGCCTTACCACTTGGCCATGTCGCCAAATTCGGTCCAAAATGGATAAAAATATTATCTATATTCTAATTCTATTACTCACTCCTTTTTTTATCTTGAATACCATTGTACTTATCCTTTTTTAAAAAGAAATTCCTGTTTTTTATTGGATCTAGTTTAGATTCTCCTCTTCGATTGATTGTATCTTAAAATATGCATCGCTTAAAAACATCCCTTCTCTTTTTTATTGAGAGTAGAAAAAATGGATTTCCGGTCACAGACTGAAAAATTCAGGACAAATTGGAACCATTAACAATTTACTTTGAATTATTGATTTATGACTAATCAGTATTCATTTTTTTTTTTCAATAATCAATCCTTTTCAATTTCAATTATCAATTATAATAACATATATGTGTATATGTAAACCCCAGAACAGAAATTGTTACCCAGATACCAAACCGGATCTCTCTCTTATGTACATATCCCTATAGAGAATCCTCCTGTTTCCATTTTTCATTGAATATATTGAATAGAAAATACAAATTTGGATGGAGTGTGACTCACGTTGTCCCAAGTGAAATTACAATAAAAGATGTGATATATGGATAAAATAGATAGTCGTATCAGCATGTACTTAATAAAATAAATACAATAAATACTATTCTTATTATATTTTATATTTATATTACGCAATTCAATCATATTCTATAAATTCCACTGACTACCAAAAAGAATCCGCGAATTCTTTTTTGAACATGAAATTGAGTGTGTTAAAAAAAAAGGAAACTATATACTACTTCTGTCTTTATCTCATTCATCTTTATCTCATTCATAGAGAGGAGATCGAATTTCGAACCCATTTCTTTTTTTGGTACCCCATTGGATCGTAATATCATAATAATAGGTAGAAATTGGATCAATTTTTATATTCTATCACAAGAACAAGACTCCATAAGTGGAATTAACAGAATTTTTTTCAGGAATATTTTATCAATTTATTTCTATTTGTACCTGTCGCAAATTCGAACTTGCG